GTAACTCTGAAAAGACAGATTTCCGATCTTTTCTTTCATCTCCGGAGAAATACGATCGGCCGGGGCTAATTCAAATCCCTCAGGTAAAATAAGAACAGCCCCTACATTCAATCCCCCTTTCTTGCCGTTAGCAAGAACTTGTTTTAATTGCATATCATAAGGAATTCGAACAACTGCTTCAAATACAGTATCCGGAAGAATCGCTTGGGGAACCTCAATATCCACGGGCTTGTTAGCTAAATGGCAATTGGCACATACAATGCGCCCAGTCGCTTCTCGCGGATTTTCGTAGCCTTGCTGGGCAAAAATGGGATACGCATTTGAACTGAAGGGCTTAGTCATTATATATATCATGAGCGAGACGGAAATGAATCGAGTAATCTGTTTTTTTATCCAAGAAAAAGTATTTATAGTTTGCATTTGCATGGTCCAATCATTTATCCCGAAAATTTCTACAATAAATTGGGTAGGTTGCTAGTATAGTTTCCTATCCGCGATTCTGCTATTTACTTTAACTGAAACTTTAAACTTAATTTAATGAAATAGGAAAGAATATTACTGGAATATAGAAAGATCGGCCCGCCTTGGATGGTTAAAAATAGAAAGATAAAGTATGATTTTGAATGGTTTGCTTAGGTTTATGTACAAAAAAAGAAACATTCAAATTTGAAATTATAATTGTATTTATATCCTTATTATCTTTTTTCTTTTCAGTCATTCAGTGAATGATAAATCACTACAAGTGATGGGGATACACGATTTAAATAGTGGAAAATCCAATATTTAAAAATTGTATCGAGAATGACTGGAAAAGTGGAAACAAGACCCGATATAATTTGATCATTATGAGCAAATCCAAAATCTTTGTAGATAGAGCCAATCATTAGTTCCCAGCCGTGGGGCGAATGAAATCCAATACATAAATCCGTTAATAACAGAATAGAAAAAGCTTTTATTGTGTCACTTAAGTTATATAGGAATTCCTGAACCCAAGAATTAATAAGAATAAGTTCTTTATTCGCCAGAATAGAATAACTGCTTAGAATAAAGAAACATATTATATTTGTCGAGAATTGCAAAATCATATGGATACAATCCTCATTGTACATCTTGATAAATTGAATCGTTTCGTTGTGGATTCCGATACGAAGTTTTTGTAGATGCGTTTCCGGGTATTCCTTTACCATTTCGTCCAACAAGCGCAGCTCTTCTAATTCGATGAATTTTTCTAGAAAACTCTTTTCTTGAATATCATTCAAAAAAGTTTCCAATTGCTTAGTATTCCACCAATTAGTAACCCAGGATTCCAGACTTTTTTGACATGATAACGCGATCCACCAAGGTAAAAAGACTATAGATACAAGATATAGAAAAGTAATAAATGTTTTCTTTTTTTCCAAATTTTTCATCTATAATTTGTTTATGAACTCGTCGCATTCGTCGACTCTATGCGATCTAGATCTAGTAGTTCTATCAAACATGAAGTCTATTACAAGTAGCCAATCCACGCATTGAGTCTCTTTTTTTTTTTTAGGTCTTGAATCTTGAAAGAATCTTGAAAGAATACAGAACTAGAAAAAGAGTACACTTCTAATTCGAATGAATAAAATGCGTGTTTTCAGATATTACAATTGGTCACAAAAAAATTCCTTTCCTTCGATGAATACGCGTCAGAGCCACATCAATTTTAAATTAATACATTTTTTTTTAGTTCACGACGAAAGAATTTACTTTCTACCAAACTCTAAAATATTGCGAAAAATTTCACGAGTTAAGCATAGTACAAAAAAAGAATCCATTTATATATATATGGGATGAGCCCATCAATTCTTTTTTTTTTTTTACTAAATTGAGTTTATTACCATCCAAAGAACCCTTCATTATATTTGTAGACAAAAAAGTTTACCTTTTTGGTTGTTCTTTATACGTCTGCTTTGCCTCGAGTGGGCGTTCTGATAAAATTTCCATTTCCATTAAGATAGGTATGCCGTCGAAAAAGTTCGAAAAAGAGTATTGTAGATTTTTTATTTTACTCCGAGTTAAGAAAGAAAGAAAGTAAAGTATTGATCGTTTCAAAATACTTCAATTGGTACACGCAAGAAATAGGCCAATTCAGCAGCTTTTTGTTCAATTTCTCGTGGAGTCAAATTTTCATCCGTACGGGTCAAAGGAATGGCCCCCTGGCCTCTTATTTCCAGATAAAGGACACGACGAGTATAAATGCCCTCTTTAAATTCTATTCTAATAGACTGAATATCTTTTATAAGAAATCGGAGGCAGATGCGACGGTTTTTTCCAGGAAATCCCCAACGAAAAATACATACTATTCCTTCTTTTTTATCGAAAAAATCATAACCACTACCTACATTCAACGAAATTGTACACCACAAATAGGAGCTAATAAAGAGGCCTGCGATTCCATAGAAAGACATCACGATCCCTTGTGGAAAAAAAAATATTTGCTGGGGGGGAAATAAGGATATAAAATTCCTACCGAGATAACTAGAAATTCCAACCAATACGAATCCTAATGAACCTAGAAAAAGGATAATGGCCCAGCCTAAATTACTTATTTTTCGGGATCCTGTTATAAGTTCTAGCCATATACGTTCTGATCGACAATTCATAATAGATCTGATTCCATTTAATTAATTAAAAGAAGACACCAAAGTAATTGCACTTTCCTTACTTTGTTAGGTTTCCGACGTAACTCTCATCAACTAGTATTATAATCTGATGTGAAACTTTACCTTTTTTTATCTTTTTTTTTTAGTTTACCAGTAATTCACCCAATTAGTTAGAAAAACTCTACCCCTATACTATGTTTCTACATGTATAAGGGCTCTTTCTGTTATGCTTGTAAAAAATCACGTAGTATATGATTCTGCTAAATATATATATGTGTTAGGATTCAAGCCTAAGTTTTTAAAACAGAGATTTTGGCCACAGGGCTTAAACAATCTTGTTTTTTTGAACATGAAGAAATAAAGAAGCCATTGCAATTGCCGGAAATACTAGGCCTACTAAAGGCACAAGAATAGAGGGAAAGTTAATAGTTGTCATAGAATGGGTACCTCGATCTACTATATTGTACCTGTTAGTTATATTTTTTTGTTGTTATTATGTTATTATATTAATTAATTAATTAGAATTCTAATTAATTAAGTCTTATATCTATTCTTTAGAAGTGAATATAGTATATAAAAAGTGCAAAGAATGTAGAAGTAAAAAAAAAAAAAAAGAAACTTTCTACATATAGCTATATTAATCTAATAATCGCATTTTTTGTCATCTTATTTTTGATTCTAATAAAAAACTTTTTGACACAAAGAAAAGAATTGACTTTAATTCTCGACTTTATTTATTTTTTTTTTACAGGAAAAAAGGCGTGCAGCTGAAATAACTCACTTAGAACGCCTTTTAAAAGATTGCGTGGTACGATTGGATCAAATAAACCCTTATGGAATAAATATTCGGCTGCTTGTGAACCCTCAGGTACTGTCTTATTCAATGTTTGTTCAATTACTCTTTTACCCGCAAATGCAATGTAGGCGTTGGGTTCGGCAATAATGATATCCCCCAACATCCCAAAACTGGCTGTTACCCCACCTGTCGTAGGAGATGTAAGAATTGATACATAGAATAACCTTTTATTTGATTGATAATCATATAAAACAGATGCTATTTTAGCCATTTGCATTAAGCTCAAGCTTCCTTCTTGCATGCGTGCTCCTCCAGACGCACATACTATAATAAGGGGTAGTAATTTATTACTAGCATATTCAATCAACCGGGTTATTTTTTCCCCGACTACCGATCCCATACTACCTCCCATAAACTCAAAATCCATAACTCCAATTGCTACAGGAATACCATATAGTTGACCTATACCTGTTTGAACAGCTTCAGTTAACCCTGTCTGTCTTTGATAAGAATTAATACGATCTTTATAAGGTTCCTCCTCCGAATGAAATTCAAGGGGATCCACAGAAACCATATCTTCATCCATAGGATTCCAAGTCCCCGGATCAATCAGAAGTTCAATTCTATCTGAACTACTCATTTTCAAATGATATCCACATTGTTCACAAATATTAAGGTGGATATTTGTGAACAATTTTTTAAAATTTAAAAAATAACAATTGTCGCATTGAACCCACAAATCCCTCTTTTTTTGAGTTACATCAAGATTTTCTCTTTTAGTTAAATTCCTATCATTTGTGATAGTTCTTAGACTTCTACCTTCACTTAAAATGTAACTCAAAATGGAATTATCAATGTAATTATCACTACCGCTTAGAATGGAACTCCCAACACGGATTTGAGAATAAAGATAATTATCAATGGAATTATTAATGTGATTATTCCAATTATATTTAGTATCATACGTGTAATGATCATTATAGGTATCGTCACTCTTAGATCTTGAGTTCAGAAAATCTGAATCCCAAAAAGTATAAAAAGCATGGTCATTGTCAATCTCAAAAATGTTATTTTCAATACCAAAATATATGGAATAACTGTCCCCCTTACTATCTATAACTAAAAAAGTATCATCAGAGTTGAAATTTCGACTGTCCGTGACCCGAAATAACTGATCAACATTACTGTAACTAAACAGGTAACTATTTCTCCAACTCTGACTCTTTTTCTCTCTATCATTTACACTCGAATCTTCTCTTTTCCTGGTATTTTCAATAGGACTCAGACTGTCCGTTGATTTACTTAATCCACACCCGTGTTTTAACTCTTTTTTAGACAACATCGAATTGAACCGCCATTTTTTCATAGAGCTTTCTTGCCCCCTATTCGCATGAAACTAAAATAGATGAATAGTCATTTGATGAAAATAAATTTCATTTCTATCAGAATCATAATAATAATAATATAATAAAGGATATAAATTAAATCATTCGGATTATTAACTAAATAATGAGTGAGTATTATATTGTTTTCCATTTTGTAAAAATCCATGGTCTCAGTTCATTCATTGAATATGA